ACGGGACCCTAGCGAGTGAAGTGCGTAAGCCCAACAGCTACAGGGGCGAGCCCTTAAGCTGAAGGGGGCTCGTTCTTCCATTTTTAGATCTTTAGATTCGTAGAACTTCTTGGAGAAATGAGTAGAAATGAGTAAGATTCGTTAGATCATGATAGAGTCCCCGTCACGAGCAAGCAACGGCCGTTGCGCGCTAAAGCCTTGACTTTATAGTATAGATAGCGCTTTTGAAGCAAGCTTCAAAACGTATGCGCGGCCGTTGCTTGCTGGCTGAAAAGCCTATTAGTAAAACGCGCGTTGGCGCTTAAGTTTTTCGGGGGGCGGAGCTCTTCATAGAGCGTTAGGAAGCGTCAGTTCTCATAGCGAGGCTTAGGCCGACGAGGCTGACGGCGCGGCCCCCCTTCCTTCTTCTTTTCCCATCAACAGAAGTAGCAATAGCCCCTCTCCGTCAATCTCTCCTTCCTTCAGCTCCTAAACCCTTCTCCTTTTGGTTTTTGCGATCGGCTGTTCGCCAAGTAGGTTGAACGTCATACCTAACTGACGTCCCCCGTATGAGAACCTGCTTCCGGATGAAAGACACTCACTTCAGGCCCCCCTTTTTTTAGAATTGGAAAAAAAAAAGAGATGGCCACTTCACTCTAATGGCGGAAACGTAAGAGCGCATGAGAGACGGAAGAGATGAAGGCGATTAGACCCCACCCAGTTGACCCCGTCCTATTGACTCCTTCGTGCTTTTAGTCGGCCACTCATTCTCATGCCGTACCATACATTAGACGTCGGTTTCCCCCGGTTCATAGGTTATTGGCCCAGTTTGGCACGCTGTTGTTCCCCTCCCAGGACCAAGACAACCACCCACTGGAGAGCCCGGCCCCTCAATGAAAGTAGCAAAGGAAAGCCCTCCAACGACAGCCCAGCCCCTATGGACACAGTTCATTGCGCACCAGAGACGAGGATGTAGTTGTAGAGACGACTTCCGGAAAGAAGGCCCGGCGAACTTCTTTCATTAATGAAGCGAAGCTACGCGGCCGGCCCCCCAATTCTCAACCCCGACCTACACAAGTGGTTTTAGAACCCGGAAAAGTTCTGTTAGGTTCTTAGTAGCAGTCTTTCTTCTTTTACTTCACATAGCTTTTCGTCTCCTTGATAGCTGGAAGTTCTCCAAAAGTATGAAAAGCTGGAGGACTTTGTACCATCCATTCCGGTGTGGTTGGATTCTGTTCAACAGCCCAAGGACTTGGAGCACATCTTTTGTTGTTTCCACTGCTTGAAGTGATTGTTACGACCACGAAGAAACGACGAATCCCAACTACGGATATATAAGGGCCAGAACTGCTAAGGGCATTCCATCCAGCGTAAGCATCTGGATAATCTGGAATGCGACGTGGCATACCCGAAAGCCCTAAGAAATGCATGGGAAAGAGGGTCGGATTAACCCCGAAAGAAGTGATCCAAAAATGGATTTGACCTAGAGTTTCAGGGTATGTCCGACCAAAGATTTTACCCACCCAATAGTGAAATCCTGCAAATAAAGCAAGAACGGCTCCCATAGAAAGTACATAATGGAAATGTGCAACCGCATAATAAGTATCATGTAGAGCAATGTCTAGCCCAGAATTTGCCGGGACTATTCCAGTGAGTCCTCCTATGGTGAACAAAAAGATGGACCCTACAGCAAATAACATGGGTGTTTTGTATTGTATCGAACCTCCCCACATGGTAGCGATCCAACTAAAGATTTTGATTCCTGTGGGGACAGCTATGATCATGGTAGCTGCGGTGAAGTAGGCACGCGTATCAACGTCTAAGCCCACAGTAAACATATGATGAGCCCGAACAAGAGATCCAGGAACACCTGTACTGATCATGGCATAAACCATGCCTAGATACCCGAAGACCGGTTTTCCCGAAAAAGTCGATACGATATGACTTATGATACCGGATCCAGGCAGAATGGGAATATACACCTCTGGATGACCGAAGAACCGAAAGAGATGCTGGTATAATATGGGGTCTCCCCCTCCAGCGGGATCAGAAAAGGTTGTATTAAAGTTTCGATCGGTTAATAACATGGTAATTGCCCCTGCCAGTACCGGAAGTGATAATAAAAGTGGGAATGCTGTCACTGGAACGGACCACACAAATAGGGGTGATCTATGCATAGTCATTCCAGGTCCACGCATGTTGGAGATAGTTGTTATAAAATTGATAGAACCTAAAATGGATGAAACACCTGATAGATGAGGACTAGAAATTGCTGAATCAACTGCTCCTCCAGAATGGCTGGTAATACCACTTAAGGGCGGATAGACCGTCCACCCAGTGCCGCTACCCACTTCTACTAAGGCTGGGCTTAATAGGAGCAAGAGACTTGGTGGCAACGACCAGAATGAAATATTATTTGATCGTGGAAATGCCATGTCAGGTGCACCTATCAGAATCGGAACAGACCAATTACCAGATCCACCTATCATCGCCGGCATAACCATAAAAAAGATCATTAAAGGAGCGTGAGCCGTTATTAAAACATTATAAAGTTGATGATTCCCACCAAGAATTTGATCGCCGGGTCGTGCTAATTCCATACGAATCAGTACTGAGAAGCATGTGCCCATCACTCCAGCAATGGCACCGAAGATGAAATAGAGAGTCCCTATATCCTTGTGGTTAGTGGAGAACAGCCATCGGACCGGATTTGTCGTCAAATTGAGATTCTTTCGTTTCCTTCCTTATCAGAGAGGGGCCCCTTAGGGAGCGGGGCTTAGAAAAGGGGGAGTCAATGATGGAGACTAAACGAATTGACGGTGAGGTGTCAGAATACATAACACTATGGAATTTCAACGGTGCGTCCGCTTCCAATCCAATTTCCATTGAAAGAGCTCATTTAGGGAACCCTCATCGAATTTTTGATGAGATTCCAGATTCCATTTCCAAAACTCATTCTGTAATTCTGCGATCCTCTCTCTCAATTCTTTTAAAAAGTCCTCATCCTCCCCCCCAGATGAATATCGACGCTTCTTTAGCGATTCTCTCCCAGTCGGCTCGCTTCGACCGAGCTATCTTCTTTTGTGTGACCGAGCAGACCAACTCGGCCCTAGCACATATGGAACCTGAGGCTCGCGCTGACTTACCACTTGCTATATTGAGATAGGATAGACTCATTGCGCATCAGGTTCGCGGCTAGCTCTTCAGTTTCGGGAAGAAAGAAGCAAAAATCCGTTTGTTTTTTATTGGCCGACGAGGCGGCCCCACCCCTAATTAGTACAGGTTTGGGTTAGGTGATTGGATTCAAGTCCTCTCATTACCTGTACTTGAATGAAAGGCAGGATTGAGCGGGTGAATTTCACTCAATTGGTCTTTCTTTATAATAATATGACATATCATCTTTTTTCATTTTCTTTCCGAACACTAACAAAATCACGCCAAAGACAAGGTGATTCAAGGAGAGTGAGCAGCTGCTTAAAAAAAGGGCTGCCGCCCCCTGCTTCAAAACTACAGCGCCCCCCCCCTTCTTTATTAAGGGCCCGTCAGAGTCCTTAGTGGTATATAAGGCCCTTTAGAGTCCGTCAGTCTGCTTGCAGGGCTTTAAGAGATAGGGGAGGAATGGTCTTCATTAGCAGTTAGGATTGGCTTCTGGGCTGTTAGCCTTACTAGCCTTCCGACTCTGACGCGTCGGTTTAAAGACTGACCTTTTTAAAAGAGATCACTAATGGCACCTTAGCAAGTCCGGTAGGTTCTTTAAGGCGAATGGAATGAAGGGATTCTCTGGTGAGAAGCCCGAATGGAATGGCTTTAGTGTTGTTGTTGTTCGGTCTTCCCCCTTAGGGGGCTAGGGGGGTGGAAAGCAGTGATTAAATCCTTCCTTTAGTCGCTTTAGTCAGGTCAGGTCGGGTTGTCAGGTTAGGTCAGTCGGTTGGGAAGAAGAGCTGTCGTTAAATCTCTTGTCTCCATTAATGCTTCGCCATTCAGAAAGACGAATTATGACTTTTGAGAGTCACGTTAGGAGAACACCCTTGCTAACCGTCGTGTTAGATATGACTCTGTGCGCCTTTAGTCCGCCTTAGGCTTAGGTCTGTCTAAGGGCTAAGGGGAGTGGAGCGATGGGATTCTCCTTGTTAGATGAGGGGGAAGCCTTTGATTAGTAGGGGTGAAACGGTTGTCAAAGGCTGTCTGTCGTTTCGTTTGTGTTCCCCCTTGGGGGTTAGGGGGGGCAGACGCTTGCTGCTTTTAGGAAAGAAAGGTATCCCCTTCCTTGTTGCTCCCTTCTTTACACTTATAGGCTAGCTTCATTCTTGCTTCGCCATACTGCTAGAAGGAAAATAGAGTCACTAAAGTGACGACTGGAGAACACCCCGCTAATGCTAGCCTTAGCTAGCCAGACGCCTGAGCGACTCTGGAAAAGAACCGTCGTTCCTGTTCCTCTCTTGCTTCGCCAGTCAGTATAGAAAGATTACGACTTGTTATAGTGATTAAGGAGAACACCTTTCCTAGTAGCTGCTTTAGTCGTTTTATCGGAATAGCAGTCTTCTCCACTTTTTCTTAGTAGGCTCTTTACACTAGTAGGCTAATGCTTTTGAATGTAGAGCACCTAACCTAATCCCTTCTGCTACTAGCTGCTTGCTTCGCTATACGGCTAAAGAACCACTTCGACTGATAATAGTGACGACTGGAGAACACCCTTACCCTTCCTCCTCTTTACACTAATAGGCTAGTTGCCTAACTATAAGCAAGGACTAACTGCCCTAGCAGCTTTCTTCCTTGCCTTGCTAGCCTTAGCTAGCCTGTAGCGAGCTCTTGCTCTTTTTGAGAAAGATATCCTTCCTTATCTGTCGTAAACAGCTGACACCGACACCGTAACTAGCTGAATGCCTTGCTTCCCGAAACTAGCTGATAACCGTCGCTTCGCAATAAGGCTAAGGAAGATAACGACTAATAAGCTTGATTAAGGAGAACACCTCTGCTAGCTTTAGCTTTTGTTGAAAGAAAAATCTCCCTGACTTTGTTAACTTACGTAAGGAGAGCACCTTTAGTACGCCTCCTTTTTGTTCACGCAAGCTGTCTAAGGTAGTGTATCGAGGGGACCGAGAGACACGTCTTTCTTTATGGCATAACCCGAAAAGAGTTGTCTTAGTCTTTCTCCTTCGGTCAGTGACTAGTACGTCTTATTCAAACAATTTAGTGGTCGCCTTACTCTAACAAGTAAGCAAGTAAACTACCTTTCCTAAGCCTAAGTTTACCCGGCCTAAGCAACTACTGCAACAAAAGTTCCCTACCCGGCTACGGGCTAAGCTCACTCGTTTACCCGGTAGCTCCGTTCACTGCTACGTTCCTAGCTCCAGTTTGACTTTAGCTACGAACTCATAACTACTAGCTCTCTTAAGACAGAAACTCATTCATAACAATGTCAGCGCATCGGGATTATGGTTTATAATTGGTCCAGAATAGGCCCTCCATCCGCCTATTATCTGACTACCGTTTGTTTAACTCAACAACAGCAACTGCGTTGCCTTACTTGGCTTGGCTGGAAGTACAAGAAGGTGCGTAGCTTGTTAGGAATTAGCTGGCTTAGAGATGAGAAGACTGATTAGTAGTTCTATTACATAACTCGGGCGTACCTGCTTGCTTACCCGCTCACTCGAACTGTAGTTCTCGTTCACTTCTCCTAGCTTGTTAAAACAACCTGATCGGGACCTCTCCGAGTTCCCTCTTTCGGCCGTAGATCACTGAACTATGCGCCTATCTTCGCTTTTCGATCAGCCGTTGCTCCCCGTTCACTTAGCCTACGAACTACTACCCGGCTCACTCGAACAAGAACTCCAGCTTGGCTCACTTCTGGCTCGCTTAGCCCTAGCTCGAAACAGCCAACTCGCTTCGCCTACGCAACGAAGAGAAGTAGTTTACTTGCTTGCTTGCTTAGCTCGAGACTTATTACTAGACCAAGCAAATTCCGTTCACTTACGCAACATTCACTCGTTTACTTGTTAGCTAGCGCTATTCCACACCTTTGCTTTCAGGGAATCTAAGGAGATGAAATCTGCTCGACTAAAAGGAGAGGAGATGAAAGAACGTAGTAAGTGGTGAACGAAGTTTACTCGCTCGTTAGAGGAAGTGAACGGTTGGCTCGAAGAGGGAAGAGATGCGCTAGCTACTTGCTTTGTTAGAAAGCTAAGCGACTAGTTTCAGTTTACTGTTGAGAGGGCTAATGGCTGGCTTGTTTGTCTAGTCCCACCTCTTCACCCTAAGCTCTTAGTTCCATCCATACACAAGCATCCCCTTCTCTCTAACAACAGCAAGTAGTAAACTACCTGTCCTCTAACAAGCAAGTAAGCCAACTACCTTATCTCATTAGCGAAGCTAGAGTACATGAGTAGACTGCTTTCTTAGTTATCAAATTGGATTGATAAAAAAACTTGATCTCCCCTACTGCCCTTTGATTTTTTTATCTAAAATGGGGAAGTCTGGTTTGCTGCTCTTCAAGTTAGAGAAGGACTTACACCATCCGGGGACCGGCTTCGCGAGACCATTTCGGTCCACACTGGAGAACTCGTCTCTCGGGCTAGGCTCTATTGGGCGGAGGATCACCTTTCTTTACTAGAAGAGCAGGAAACTAGACACTAACATACGTAATTAGAGAGGTGAACCAGATTGATCGAAAACATAGTCCGACTTGCATTAAGCATATAGCCAATAGCTTCTTAGCGCTTAGCTACTGCGTATAAGCTTAAACCTGCTCTTACAAGAAAGTAAGTAATCTCAAGGAAGATTATTATCGCTTAGCGCTTGTGCTAAGGAGTGAAACAGCTTGACCATAGGGAAAGGGACCTACGGGTATATTGAATTCTACCCGATAACATTTCTGTTTATTTCCTAAAGGGTACGTCAATGTTAAGGGTATGGAGGGGGCTACTATCACTGCTTGAGGTTCAGGGGTACCAAGGCAGGAGGGGAATATTTGATTGTATAGTGAGATTCGCCTTCAAGTCCTTAGTCAACTTCTGATTAGGCAGCGCAGCGACTTCCAGAGAGAATGACGGGAGGAGAGAAAAAATTACAATGGGCTATGAAAAGGTTCGGATAGGTGGTACATATATAGATAGGGCAAGCTAAAGCGCTAACTAGCAAGAAAACAGATGCAGGGTCGCAGGAAGTGAAAGAAGCACGAGCAGGAGACAAAGAATTGAGGAAAATCTAGCTACGAACTAGGACACGAACGAGTAGAGGCTATCAAAGGTTTATCGCGCGCATACATAGTAGCGAATGGCCTTTATTCGCGATAACCAATCCGAGGTCGTAACGACAAGGCTAAGACAGGGTGCGGACAAGGTGCGGTTCGTACAAGATGCGGACACGGTTCGGACAAAATGGCATAGCGGTTCGTTCGTAAGTCACGTCCGTAAAAAGGGGGGCTTGTAGGGGGTCCATAGCATAGTCATAGTATGGTCTTTTCCAATGCAATCAGCTTAGTGATTCCAATTCGTACTAAACTATATACTATATAAAATAAAGAAATACTAAAAGGAATTGATTAAAAGGTTCTCTCTCTCCCGGAGCATAAAGTCAATCCTATCACAGGCTCGAAGCGCCTTGCCCCTTCTATCACATTGAATGGAAAGCCTCTAAATTCAATTCAAGAATTGAAAGAGAAAGGCTCCGCCCAAAACTAGCCGAATCTCTCCTTAGAAAGTGGTGAACCTGCCTCTATTACAATTACAACAAACTCGGGGAGCCCACTGGATATGCCCTTCCTCATGCATGGCCTTGGTATCTTATCTGCAAGGGTTAGCGGGCATGGCCCATTGAGACCATTAATGGAAAGGGGACTTCTTCTTCTCATCTCAAAAGAAATAGACCCCGAAGAGCATGGAAGGTATCTCGCCGGAAGCACAGAATACTCATTAAAGGCGGGTAAGATAGGCTTTTTACTTTGATCGTAGAGCGGCCGACAGGGCAAAAGAAGATGCGGCAATCGATGCTCAAAAGCATTTCGAGGGGAACTTCTTACTTGACTATAATCGTATATATAGTAAGAGTTTCGGAATGGAATTGATAAAGGGAAGGGGCTTAGAAGTGAAGCCAAACGAAACGCCAAGAATGGGAATAGATGTGTGACGTTAATGTTAGCTTTGTCTACCTTCTTGACCGGGGGCACACATTCTGGTAAGGAACCTTATGGTCTGAAACATCAAGTCGTAACGCCGCTTTACTTTTTGAGGTCTGCAAAATGATGATGCACCTTGGGCGTTTTTGTGCCTCTTATTCGAGGGGAGCCGGTCCGTGTGGTAGCGGGCGAAGAAAGGATAGCGTGCTTGTGTTGGAAGCGAGCAAGCGGGTGAACGAATCACCAACCGAGCTAGCCACTCGGTAACTAAAAGCATCTCTTCATAGCTGCGATGCTTCGAGCTTCTGGGCCTCGGGAACCAGAATGAAATCTCGTGATCCGAGTGTAGCGAAGAAAGAAGATCGATTTGTTGCGAGTGAGAGTCTTGTTGCTTTACTTTAAGTCGAAAGGCGAAACAAAAGATATTAGTTGCGAGACTTTTGCTCGTTATGGAGATGAAAAGGAGGGCGGTGGGCGTTTCGGGTCCGCTCAGCGCAAGGCAAGGAAAGCAAGTCCGAAAGGGCTAGCTAAGACAAGGCAGCTAGAGCTAAAGGCAAGCGAGGACGAAGAGAGGGAAGAGAAAGAATCCCTGCCTGCCTTGTAGCTAATCGAAGGAGCGAAGAAAGCAACAAGCAACGGATTACTTGCTAAAGCAATGCTTACCGAGGGGCATACCCCTATGTATGTATACTACTGCCAGCCTTTCACTCCTCAAGTCAGGAACCAAGCTACGGATGAGCGCTTTAACAGGACTTCAGCTTACAGAAAAGAGGCCTACGAAAGAAAAGAAAGAAGCCATAGAGATTTACTCATAACAGAAGGGATTACCCTAATAGATGTTCTGTCTTTCATTATTAACACAATCCCATGCTAATAAGAAAAACGAGCGATTGCTAGCCTTATTTGTTAGTCAAGTAGTCAAGGTCAGTAGAGCGGGAAGAAATTCACCAAGCAAAGGAGACTCCGATGAAGCAAACAACGGCTACCAGAAGAGCGGCATCCGTTTTCCACGGGGCCCCTCTTTTTCTGTTCCCTACGTATGTGATTGAAAGAGACAAAGAGAGGTAGGAATTGGATCGATGACAAAGTACGGATCCCGATTGCTCTGTCACTGCATCCAACTACTTGTTCCTAGCTAAAGTGAGAAACCATACCTTGCCACATGGAACTGGGTCTGACAATACCATTCTTATCCCGCCCTCCAGCCCTAGTGAGTGAGCAAAGCAAGCTATACCTGATACCGAGCAAGGAAACTTACCCTGCCACATTGATCATGGAAGTAGCGGATTGAAATGAGAGTGGCAAGGAAGAGACCAAGCAAGAGGCATTCCGTTCTATACTTGTGAGAATCCTTGTTCCACATTCCTCTAACATTAAAGGGTACCACTATACGTAGGGTATTTTGTTCGCTCTCGCTCCCTTGCTAAGAGCCGGGAGGGAAGGCACTTACCGAACCTTTCCTTACTCTTTTTCTAACTAAAAAGCCGATGAAGCGAGTGATTAAGAGCCTTATTACCTTACTTACCCTTATCTACGCCGATAAGTCCTCACCGATTCTCCCTACCTAAACAGACCTAAACCCTAAACCTGTTCCACTAATCGAGTTCCGACACGAACCAGTACTGACTCGGCTTGGGAGCTCTTCCTTCTTGTTCCGAACCATTAATCACGCCCGCTCCCCTTTTTTTCAATTAAGCACCTGTCTCTTCGAACCCATTACTTGAGGGAGGACCTCCTTTCTTTCGAGGAAGAGGTGCTGCCTCCGCCTATTACGTAAGGGGCCGGGTGGGGCGGATCATGACACATGAGCGGTTTACAATTGAATTCCTTCATCCTTCTCGGTATCGGCTTTGCTACCATACTTATGCCGGGACTTCACAACTCGAATCACTCGACTCTGAGCAATCATAGAATTTGACCTAGCCCTATCTAGTAAGGGCATCGAATAACCTCCGATGATAGATATTTGGGATTCTGTTAGGGAGAAGGAAGAGAGAAGAGCCTACCGGGAACCCTAGCAAGCAACCCCGCAAGCAACCTTGCGCTGCAATAGACTATAGTGGAGAAAGCAACAATCATCTGTAGTTTTGACACTTATCTTTCCTTACCTGAAGTAATAGGGGGCGAATACCTTATCTTATAAGATATAAGGTCTCTTTCATGGGCTTGGGTCTTTCTTGGGCTAAAGGGATTGTAGTTCTTAATGCCTGGTTCCCTATTCCGGTACCAGAGCCCGTCTTTTGTTAAGGGGGAATGCCCGGCCCAGGGATGAAAGAAGAGCAGGGAATACTCGTCCCTCCCTCTATGGATCGGTCCAGAGATCAGTGGAACAAAGTCGGTCAATGAAACTCGACGACCACTCCTCCTTCTGAGAGAGAGATGGTCGCCTCTCAATCGACAGCTGCAGCAGCTGGAAGAAATCTACCCGGAGCTTCCGCTGGTAGAATGTATAAAAAGTACGGGCTTGCTCCTACTGCTTGAGAAAGAACCTTGAGGAGTCCTTTTATATATATAAAAAAGGGGAAACTTCGTGCACTCTGGATAAAACACCCTCTTACTAGATATAAAGAAGGCTAATGAGGATAGACAATCATAACACGCCTTAAAAGAGCTAAAGCGGTGATTGGACATCCATCAAAGAAGGAGAACCCGGCAGTAGGAGGAGGAACCGTTCACTCGTGGTCATCGGGAACCAGGGTCGTCAGGAAAGGTTCCCTTATTTCGTAGAGTAACAACACGAGGCTCAAACAGGCAAAAATTGATGTGTTGGGGCCCTCCCAAGTTTCTCAGTAACCACTGAGCTCCTAACAATGTATTTGTCGTTCTTCTCCCCGGATAACGAAGTCGACTTTGACTTCTATCACGGCCGAAGATAGTGTCGTTGGTATGGTCTCCGATATCAAAATCCACTTAGGAGGGCAGATACATACCTTGGATTTCACGCATACCCCTCCATCAGGTATGTCGTGGTGCCCTAGGAAGGCACTCCCCACGTTTACTCAAGTGAAGGCTATCAAGTGCAAATAGCTCAGACGGGTGCGAAAGTACCTGTTCAAGCGCGGTCATGTTTTACTGCGCTGATGTTTGAGTGTTCTGCTTAAACTTTCCTCCTTGAGTGGCGAGGAGCGCACTGTTGTTTTGTTCGCTGACTGTGCTATTCTTTTTTGCTTTCGGGTTCTTTCCCCAGCCAGCCGCCCCTGTGTGGGAGGGGTCTGGAGACTTCTCATTTGTGGGGAATCAAACTCTCACGCTCATTCCGGTTCTACATATCGAATTGGGGAGTTCCGGTGAACTAAGGATTCCGCTGGCATAGTGGGGAAACGTATTTTTGGGATGTGCACTGAGTTTGATAGGTCCACCCAGATGCATGGTTATTAAGTGCATCAAACTAAAGGATTCCCACCCTCTTTGCTATTTCCAACTGCATTTGGAGCTTCCTCGCACTAGCTAGATCCGTTCCATCCCCCTTGGAATTGAAATATGTACTTACTGTGCTTGAACGAATGACCTTGGGATTCTGAGATGGATTAGTTAGCTCAGCCGGATTAACGATGGAAGAACGAGTTGACTAGCTAAACAAGGAAGTACCAGTTGAAGTAGCCTAAACAAGCTCGTGCTCTGAGCCCTGTGGGAGAAGGGTCAACCCTTTCTAGAACGAAATGAAAGGACGGTAGCTTGCTCCCGATGAGAAGGCTGAGCCCAAGCCTTTCCTTCGTGAATATCGATATAGATCTAGCTGGGTCTCCTTATTCTTTTTCGGTACTGCTCGCCCGCAAAATCCAAATCATTCTTTTGCTTCTAGATGCTCGTGAGATGAATGGCTAAGTATCCTTTGTGGATCCGGTGACCTAACCACCTTGTTGTGGTTTGCGGGTGTATTCCCATCCTAACGGATGCCCAATCAGCTGGGATTTCATTCTCGAAGTAAAGAACAATCTCCAGTCTCCCCCCGTTCTGGCAGCGGCGGTTAGTACTTATTATTTTTGTTTCCATTTTCCGGGGTTTCGGTCCCAATCAGCAAGCACTAAGAGTTGGTGAGGGGGAAGTCCGATAGGTTTCGGTTTGTTCCATCTCTCAGCCAGTGACAGGTTCCTCCCGGGATAAAGAGAAGCGCTTCTTTGACTTCGTTTCCTGCCCGATGTTAGGTTCTGCTCCTCGGACCCGGACACGGAAAGATCAACCTATGCATTGGATCTAATCAGACCCGGAACAGAGGTGGTTATCCCGGCGTAGGGGATTGCGGGCGGCGCATCGACGATCTTCGAGCCATCCCCAATCGAGTTCAATCTGACTCTTGCCCACCCTGACGTCGGTGCATAAGCCAACTTCCCTCACCACATGAAGAGTCCAGAGAAAGCCCCCTCCGTCCCGAATAGACGAATCAAGACAAGATGTGGGGCCAGCCTTGTTATTCATTGAAGAGCTTGAGAAACAACTAACTGATCTAATAGAATTCGACTAATCGAAAGGAGAGGTTTTAGCGATGGTGAGCAAAAGGAATGCTCCTCCAAGAGCAAAAGATGTCAGAATAAAAGAGGAAGAATAGTCACCAGAGGAAGAACAAAAAACAAAGAAACAGCAAGAAAGAAGGCCGTGGCAGATTCCAGTCGGAGAGTTTCCAGTAAGGAAAGCCTAGCCATTCTGGCTCTATAAATGTCCAAATGCTGTAAAGCACGCAACCGACGTTCATCCAAAGCTTCTAATTCAGATAACCGTCGCCTCAGCATACTGGGAGGATGAAGGAGAAAGATCTGCTGCAATAGACAATCAATATGATGGGATCTCAGTTTCCAACGGCAGAACGGCCTCAGCACCATAGACTAGAGAATATGGAGTCACTCCAGTGGACATACGAGCGTTCGTTCTGTACGCCCAGAGTGCATTGGGTAACATCTCATGCCAATTTCGCTGACTCTCGTTCACCGTTCTACTCGACGATTCGGAGAAGGATCTTGTTCATGGCTTCCACTTGTCCACTCGGGGGAGGGTTGTAAGGAGTAGAAAAATGGTGCCGTTTTCTGATATTTCTCCAACAGATCTGCAACAATTTGGCTCGTAAATTGCGTTCCATTGTCAGTAATCAACCCCCAAAACGAGATGGGAATTCCAAATCGACATAGTGGATTTTCACGTATAAACGGAGCAATTGCAACAGCACTTGCTTTCCTTAGAGGAATTGCTTCAACCCACTTGGTGAAATAATCGATAGCAACAAGAATCCAAACATGTCCTTTCGATGACGGTGGATTAATTGCACCAATGAGATCCATAGCCCACGCTTGGAACGGCCAATAGACTACCTTAGGATGCAGATTGACTGAGGGCACATGAATGACGGTTCGCATGATACTGGCATGTTCTACAGGACTTTGAAAACTTCATACAATCAGCAGACGACTAAGGACTCGTTAGGGCCTTATATACATAAGGGGCCAATAGTAACCCAAACGAAGAATTTGATGGTACAGTCGGTCACCTCCCCGATGCTCACCACAAGAACCGTCGGTGAGTTTCTGTCATTGCAAAGTCTGCTTCTTTTCGATCGAGACACCGAAGTAGAACGCCGTCAAAGGAACGCTTATATAGAACGTCGCCTAGGAGCACATAACGTATAGATTGTCTTTTAACATTGTTACGCCTCAGTCTTATCAGCTGGCAGAAATCCGTCCTTCAAATAAAAAGTCTCTGAGAAAACCGACGGATTCCTCTGTTTCAATTTCAGCACAGAATACCTCTGAATTTGCTTCCAAATCCTCCTTAGTGAAGGTAGATGCATAATCACTTAGCACAACAACGGACACTTTTTGAACGAATTCATCAGTCGGAAACACTAAAAAGGTTGCTAGAGTAGCAAGAGCAGAAGCATTTGCATTTTTAGAACGAGAGGTCTACCGTTACCATTCTGAAATCACCCATCAGATGCACGGCCTTAGACCAATAAGGACGAAGATGCAACTGCCTCACTTTGTAATAAAGAGAAATTTGGCGCACAACCAACTGAGAATCTCCAAAAACTTTTAAGTCACGAATTCCCATCTCAAGGGCTAGTTCTAATCCAAGGATAAGAGCGTCGATATTCAGCTTAAGTGTCTGTTTGTTTGTACAATCGAAGCTTGAAAGAGAACGGATCCCTCAGGAGTTAGAAAAACTAACCCCTGCACATTCTGCAGTTGATGCACCATCGAAAAACGACGGTCCATTACTTTGGCAATGAAGACTTCTTCATCCAGCCTTTCATCTGATATTGGAGTACAATCCTCGATCACATTTGCAGCTATCCAGCTTCAAAACGACTATCAATTCAGGCGCGCTAGCGCGTTTTACTAATAGGCTTGACTTGACTCCGCCCAAGTGCTTGCTGGCTGAAAAGCTTATTAGTAAAACGCGCGTTGGCCTTTGACGTAATAAGCGTTTTGAAGGGGGGGCGAGCAAACGAAGGAGCAAACGTAGGCCCCCCCGGGGGGCCGAAGCGCGCAGGTTGTTCCGGCCCGTCAATAGTGATGGTGCGCGGGAGCAGCGACGCGTAGGCCCCCCCCAAAGCGCCCCCCTCCTCCCGAAAGACAGAATTCCGTCCCCTTACTCGTAAAGGCCGTGGATGGATAGAGGAACAAGTACGGTAGGCACCCAGAGTTTACCAACCTCAGTGACCGGCTCCTATGAGTTCCCACCCTGGGGTTGGGGTTAGGCTGCTGCACCATGCAGGCCCCGCGGGCTGCCTCAGCCCGACCCCGGGAACTCAGTAGGCTCGCTGCTAACAGAGACTAGGAACAACTATGCTGCCCCCACCTGCTAACAGCACCATACACACGCGGCTGATGTACGTATGTGGCCCTCGCGTCGATCTTACCTCCGCTGCCTGCCCGTGCGCGGGTCGACTCACAAGAAATGCAGCTAGCTCGCCAACCAACTGTTCATGTTTGAGCTTGTTGGCTTGCTTCATTGTTATTTATACACTACCTGAATTGACTGACTTGGTAGCCTACGTTAGTATCCGGATGGATGGATAGAGACTGATCCCTTTCTACATACATAGCCCCCACCCCCCGAAGGGGCTTATCGTCTGGCATACTTTTCCTCCTTTCTCCCATAAAGCAGACTTCCCTTCCCGGAGAGAAACTCCTTTCTTTCCTCATCATTCAACATTGAACTGATGATCCGAAGGGGCGCTTGTTCTGCTGGGCGGCTAAAGGAAGGCAATCACGACGAGGCCGGGGAGAAAAAAAAACGACTCCCATTTTGAAAATGGAACTAATACCCTCAGGTCATCCTTTCCTGAATCTTAGCTCTTCTCTTTCATATTCTTACTATGAAAACTTTCCGGGCCGGAAGATTAACACCGTTTAGTCTCAGGGTCGTACGCCTGGAACAAGAAGGTTCGTCGTACAATTTCGGCGATTCAAAAAATCAAGGAGTATATCCCTCTCCCTTAGTGTCTTTCCACTTCCGTCGTTCAGGAACAAACACTTCGCCTAATTCTTTTGAGTCCCGGCCCTCCCCGCGGAACAATTACGTTACGACCACTGAACAAACTTGGTTGACGAACATGGTTTATGCGCCGCTAATGTAGCGGCTTGTCGAGCATTTGACAAACTCACACCATCCATTTCAAATGGGATTTGTCCCGTGGACACACGAGCAATCCAACCCGTAGGATTTCCTTTTCCTCTTCCCATTCTAACTTCTGTAGGTTTCCCGGTAATAGGGAGATCTGCGAGAACTCTTACCCATATCTTACCATTTCTTCGGAATTGTCCGCTCATAGCACGATGGAATTGTCCGATTGTAGCCCGACGCGCTGCTTCAATGGCTCGATATGAAAGACGACCAGCTCTACAACTTTTGGTGCCATATCTTCCAAAACCAAGTTGTGTACCGTCCGGTTCGCGACCCCTACTACATCTGCCTTTACGATATTTACTATATTTCGTACGTTTCGGATATAGCACGTCCCTTATTTTTTTTTACTATATGAGATCCGCACTTTGACACCTGAGATTCCGTAACGAGTAGATACTTCCGCAGGAGCATAATCGATTTTCTGGTGAAATACATTACGAGATGTTTTTCCATACTTTCCGCATTTAGTTCTAGCTATTTCTGCACCCTCTGATCGACCTGAACAACAAATACGGATCCCCTCCACCCCTTTTGGCATTACTAATTTAATATCCTTCACTATTTGACTAAAAATGGAACGAAATGATCTTGTTTTGTTCCTCGGTTGAAAAGAGATGTCTTGAGCAATCGGAGAAGCACTTTGATAAACAGATTTGATCTTGACCGACTCAATTAAGGTATTAGTGTTTGTTCTATTAGACAACAAAGATCGAATTTTTTGCACTTCGTTCAAATAAGAGTTGTACCCGTACGGAATTCTTCTGTTTCTCAGTATGATCTCTATCATCATCTCTATTCCCTTTATCAATTCTCCTATCCTACCTAGGTCTATGAATTTCTCTATCAATTCCATTACCTTCTCCTTACCCATGAGGTTCCAACATTTGATCCTTAATTGACCTAGGAGTTGTTCCCGGGCATCCTCAAGAAAGAGTTCCTTATACACCCCAACCCCATCCCTTGGAAAGAAAAAGGTAGCACCGAAGAAAGGAAAGAGCGAGATGGTGGTTTTTGTTGTTCCCGCGAAGCGAAGATCATTCGCTTGGCGAATGAAGTGGGTCAACCTCTTTTTGGCTTCGGCCAAACACTTTTTCTCGCTGGTCGAGCTTTCTACAAAAAAACCGATGCGAGAGCGTATTCTCTTATCTAAGCTTCCTCCCTGTTCATTCGCTCCCCCCATCGTAGATGGTTCAGCCACGCCCGGTGCCACGAAATGATTGAGAACTACGACGGGGTCGAAATGCATTTTGTTCTTTGTATTCCATAAGTATTGCATGACCGAATAATTCAAGGAGGGGCGCACAGCAGGGAGGGTCCTTTTAAGTAGATGACTCGTCGGGCCGCCGGAGCGGGACTTCTTTGGGAAAAAGAACTTGAATAACTTAGTTTTTCTGGAGGAGTCGTCATTTTCTATCAGGAACGCTATGTCATTTACAACCCCGGCGTATTTCGGATGCTTGAAGGCCCCGCTGACCCGAAGTGATTTAGAAAGATTCTTCTTTCTCGATGGTGATCGGTCATGGTATCCATAGCGTTGCTTCTTTTTCGGCCAAATCCTGATTTCGTTTTGCTTCTCCCGGTCGTCGAGCCTGATCGACTCGACTCTTTTCCCTGCCCCCCGGCCTCTCACGTTTCCGGGTCTTGATTTGTCGCGTCGTTTCAGTCGTCGTGGTCGACGGGGAAGAAAGAAATGAATGAATGTCCTTTTGGGAAAATGTAGAATAATACACCTACCGAGACGAAAGCCAAAGGTGAGTCTCGTAGGTGGACGTATCGAACCGAAATAAGATCTCAGATTGACATCTTGATACACTGATTTACCATAATAATAAATAGAGTCAATGGTGACTCCGCCGTGGGAAGAGCCGCTTCTTTCTTGCGGGGGGGCTTCCATTCACCAGCGCAGACTACAAGTGCTCTCCGAACCGTGCTGGATAGTCACCCATCACACGGCTCTCAAACCCAACCTGTGGTGGATCCCGGGGGACAAAGTCAAAGCGCTTGATCCTTTGCCCCATACTTTGAGATGCTCCTCCCCGCCGATCAAGCAGCGACGCTGCTCGTGATAGGCTTAGCTTAAGCCGCTAACGTTCGGTTCGGATAAGTCGACGTCCCTTCGGTCGGTTCGCTCAGGTGGTCTTCCCTTCTCTTCCCTAACGTTCAGATAAGTTCTGGTTTGAGAAAGGAGCACCGGCCAAGCGCCCTGAATGAATAAGAAATGGACAGCAGAGGGAATCAAAGATTCTTATTCGACCGATAATAAGCTAGCAACATGTCGATTACACACCTGAGGTTGGTAAGAACTGAGGGACAATGCCCCCCTAACCTAAGTGGGCCTACCTGCGAAGCAACTGGTACTTGATCAGGCGGGGGGCGGTTTGGTTTCGTGCAACGCCCCCGCAGCAGGAAGAGGCGGTTGTCATTTGAAAGGAAACACCCCCACCCCAGAAGGGCGCCCTCGCTCTCTTGGCAAAACGCTTCGAAAGAAGAACGTCTCGCCAAGGCCCCGCCCGCCCCCTTTCTTTGCCCGCCGGCCGCCTAGCTCGTTCTTCTTTGAGATCTGGATAGAGGGAAGCATGGATTCTTTAGATCTAAAGATCTAATGCAGCAAGCAGCATACGGCTTTTCAGCCTACGCGCGCTGGAGCAGCAAGCAGCAAGCACGTCGGGCAACGTAGAGTTAAGCCGTTGCGCGCTAGACAGCGACGCAACGCCCTATCTAGTGACGGAAAGCCCCGATCTAGTGACGGCGCGCTAGCGTTTTTCAGCTGGCTGCTATAATATAAGTAGCGCGCGGGAGCCTTCTTTTGGTTAAGGCTCTTCTCCTGTTCTACGAATCTCAAACTCTCTTTACTGAGCGAGACTCCATCCATATCCCTACTAGTGGTTATTCTGATTTATCTATTCTATGATTTTTATGACAGCTTCAACTAGGCTCCACTTTAGAGAGGGTTTTCGGTCTTAATCAAGATAGGTCAGGGGCGCGTCGGAACGGTAGCTGCTTAGTCTCATCCGAGAGTCCAATCTCTTTGTACTGCTTTTGTGTCTTTGAATAAAAAGAAAGAAGGGGGTCGATTTAGGCTCCTTCCCTTCCACTGCATAGCAGCGCTAGCAGGTACTACGAGCCCTCTGTCCCACGCATCTAACCAGCTCGCGTGGTTCACCGGTTCCACCGAAAACTCTCATTTGTTGAAGCGGAGCATAGTGCGCTTTAGGCGCCGAGCGAGAAACGTCTCTTCTTTCGTTTCGGTTTATTCACTGATCTGAAACGTCAGCACGTCGTTTTCTTATTGATTCCAGGGGCGGCGGCGTTCGTCGAATGAAGTCTATCCAAACCGAATTAGCACTTCTCAGATCAGGCTAGGCCTCTCCAGCGGAGCTGGGCGCCGGGGCCCTGGATGCGCTAGCGATCGGCACATAGGGGAGTGGTTGCCCGGGTTTCTCGGCCTGGTATCCTGCACCTCGCGTTCATGATATCTACATTCAACTGTGCCCCGGAGACACGGTCGAAGCACGCCCGCCCAGTGTGCTTCTTTCACGACATGCTCTGGTCCCGGGTGTCTTCCTGTGGTCTTCTAGCGTTAGAAGAAGTCGTGTCCGTCCCGGACATCTGCAACGTCCTCCCACGCCTTTGATTTTTTTTTAATGGGACAAACTGAAGGAAAAGACTGACCCATTCGGTGACTTTCGCGGTCGCCCTCACTGAACCGACTTGGATCTGAACTACGATTCAGATCAAGTCTTACCGAAATCGGATTTCCTTTTCGTGCCATATGGCGCGTCAGACTTTACTTTTTCCCTTTTCTTCCCGGTTCAATATTTGTTCTCGAAGGTCTTCGTTTCCGTGTAGAAGCAAACTCTCCAAATTTATGACCAACCTTTCCTTCAGTGATCTTACAACGAACAGGAGTTTTTCCATTGTAAATTCGTACGGAGCAATCGACGAATTCCGGCGAAATAGAAGATCTACGTGACCAAATTTTCCTGCTCAAAAGACTCTCTCTTTCCTTCTTCATTCTCAACAGGAATGCATCAACAAAACTGCCCTTCCATATAGATCGTCGTGGCATGAACTAATTTCTGCGTTTCCCCACCCCCACTACTGCCCGAAATCCAGCTTTGGTGGGCTTCCCCCAAGGTGACACCGAAGGTCTACCTCCTTTCGTGCGCCCCTCACCTCCTCCATGAGGATGATCCACTGGATTCATTGCAACACCACGAACAATGGGGCGTCTGCCTAACCACCGGCTTTGTCCTGCTTTTCTAAGCTTACGTGCACCGTGGTTGGGATTGGAAACTATACCAATAGTAGCTCGGCATCGGGAATCAATGAGTTTTTCAACACCCGAAGGTAGCCGCACAAGACATTGTGGTGCTGGTTCCTTCATTATTTTAGCAAAAGTTCCTGCGGCTCGAGCCAGCTTTGCGCCTTGACCTGGATTACATTCAATATCATGTACCCATGTTCCTATACGTATATCGGCTAATGGTATGCAATTTCCTACTTGAGAATTTAGATCAAGTATCTCGTATCTAGTGGAAGGGGGGCGTGGCCAAGAAGCAGCCAGCTGACTGCCCCCTTCAACCCGGCCTTTATTCGCTGTGCGAACAAGGTCTTGGAACCGAAGGTATGTATGGGCATTCTGGGCAGGTCGCAAGAAGCCGCTGGTCGAAGGTTTGGACCAATCGCAATTCATCACCATCTTGCCCGCTTCCAATTGATGACTGGCTAATATATAAGTGTTGACCTAAGCCTCTGTGCTGGGGCTCGGCTCCCGAACCGTACGTGAGCTGCCTCGTACGGCTCTTCCTAAGAACGTCGAAGCCCCCCTCTCTCAAAATTGGATTTCTTTATTTATAGTGGTCGGCCTTTCGAATGCCTCCTTCCGGACTTTTCTGAGAAGCCCTTTACGACTATAAAGGACAGGGGGCTGTTCACCTTTGGAAACTTAGCTACTTAATTAAGTACTACTCAATAAAAAAGTCAAGGCGAACGGCATTCTGTTGTACAGCTACTTAATAGTACTACAACTGTCGTACTACTAAAGTACCAAGGCGAACATTAGGTTCCCTTTGTTTGAATAAACGCCGCCGCCTATTAGTTAGTTTACATTACAAAGTCAACCAAGCCGGAACAAACCGTCATGGTCACGACATGTTGTTTGTTGATATTGATTGAGGAGTTTGATGGAGTTTAGCTTACTTCATCCATAAACCTAGAAAGTCACCGTCACTGGTACTTTGACTCTATAGGTAGGTATCGGTGGGGCTTGCGTAATGTAGTTGTAGTTAAGGCTGCATTGAAGTAGCGCCTTTTTTTGAAGATCTACTGAAGTACCAAAGGCGAACCCGGCTCCCAGGCCGGGACGTCTGGCAGAATGCTTGGCCTCCAGCGCTGGAAGCGAGACCCGAAGGGTGAGCTTCTGGCGGTTAGCTTCTAGTCTGTAGGCATTCTGGGCTGGAAGGAGACTTTAGGAATGAAGGGAGGCATTGCATTACGGGCCGACTACAAGAAGCAAAGCTTCGTAGACTCGACGACGTCGCTTATAGAATGCCGACTACTAGGGGGGGTCTGGGGGGGAAGCGAAGCTTAGCGAGCTTTATAAGGCCGACCACTACATAAGCCGCTGGCGGAGAAAGCTCTTCGAGCTTCCCTTCATTCGTTGCTAAGCCGACGGTCCCAGGTCTCCGAGTCAGCCCGCGCTTTTTCGAAGAATCCTGCACCCATGGGCATACGGCCTGGCAGGCCTTCCCTTTCCGCCGGAGCTTCATGGGCGTTGCCCCGTTCCCCAATCAGATGTTTGGATGTGAGCTATACTCCGCGAGGAGCCACACGGGCGTATGGCCTTGCCTTGCCATTTGACCTCTCTTCCCGTGTGACTAGGAATGCTCAGTGACAACCTCTCAATTGTCACCGCCTGGCCTCTCTTGCTACCACGGTAGCACCTAGTGTGGTCAGCACCCATCGTGTTCGGGCAACGAAGCTTACACTCATTCACATTGGTTCATCCTGCTATGCCCCGGGCCTTTTGCTCTTCTAACGTCAAAGGTGGCCGGCCATTCGTCAAGGCCCAGGAATCCGCTGGACATCTCAGCGGCGGGATTGGATACCCGCATCCGATCGAAGTTCCATTTGAGTGCCCCCCTAACATAAAGGAGAGCTGTTTCTAGGTGGGTCGCTTCGCGAAAGACATTGCTTAGGACCAACGGGTCACACGACAGGTGCACGATCGACTTTGCACGCTCCATCCTTCGGCCCTTCGCCTATCGGCTTGGCAGGCAAGCTACCGAAGCGACTAGCTTCTACCGGAAGCAAAGCTTTGTAGAAGCTTCTAGAGGCATTCTGGTAGGAAGGCCGACCACTACATAAAGCGTAAGCAAGCACTTGGCTTGGGAGCAAGCTACCTTGATCCGCCTTCGGCTTCGATTCGTTATGCTCAGCAGCTCCAACAAGCCCTAAAGTGTCTTGCCGCCTCAAACTCTGCCAAGAAAGCGCTGCTTTACGTTTGATCCTATGTGCCCAGAGAACGCAATGCGTTCTCCACTTTCGGACCTCGCAAAGAGAGAACGTGTTTTTTCCTCTGACTTTCTCTCTCATTCGCGGAGCGAAGAAAGCGGGCTTTGCCCCAGCTACCGCTATCCTTGGGAAACCAAAAGAGCTACCTAAGGAAAGGGATGCAGTATCTCCCTTGGCCTTTTGAGAGGAGAGGGCAGAGAAGAAAACGTCCTTCGCGCAAGTTTTTTTGCTTCCTGCGCTGGCTTGGCTCTTCGACCAAGGAGGCATTCTGGTAGGAAGGCCGACCACTACATAAGCCGCCATCAGTCCAGGAGAGAAGCAAGCTACCTTTCTTTGATCCACTTTCCCGGGCAGGGAAGAGAACGAAAATAGGCCGCAGATGGTGGCCGTGGTAGGTTCGAGGATCTTACGCGGCGGAGCGAACTCTTCTATCGTGTTGCATTTCCTCTGGCGGCGTAGCAGCACCCCCTCGATCCATCGTACTGGAGCAATCCGAGAAGAACGATTAGGGTCATATTCGATCCTTTCTACAATGCCCATAGACGAAGTGCTTCGTTTCAGATCAATTCTTCGCTGCAATCGCTTCGATCCACCCCCTCGGTGAAAAACCGTAATACGCCCTGAGGAATTCCTCCCAGCGGACTTCCCTGTACTCAAAGTGAATTGTCTAAGTGCTCTCCCCTGTAGTTCTCTCATTGTGTATCTCGTAATCATTCGATTCCCTCCGAATTAGCTCCTACTCCTCCTTCTCCTCCGACGATCATCGTTGGTCCTTTTATAGTCGTGGTCAATGTATAGTTATCAAGCTCACCCCTGCCTGCGAGACGAGAAACGGGCCCCCTCTTTTACATCAAATGAATCATCCTATGTTGTCATCCGGGCGGGCCGCCTCCGGTCCGGTAGGGCGGCCTATCAACTGACGCGCCCTGTAGCGACGTGCCTAGCCGAAAAAGAGTGACGAGGCACCGCCTTTGACCACTTTCAAAAGATACCGCAATTGGGACATCTTTCAAAAGAAGAGTCTGCCAAAAGCCAGAGCTAAAAGCAGCCGTGATCTTATTATACGATGCCACATTGCGATCCAACTTTGGCTTTTTTGAATGATCGAAAACGTCGGGACTTGATGAATTTTCTCTATCTCTGTCTTCTTTCTCCCCGGGGGGTGAGGAGAGAGCTGGTGCAGCGACACTGCCCTGAAGAAATTCCCTAGTGAGAAAATCCGGGAGAGAGTTCGAATCGCCCTTGATGTGTTCAACTGTGAAGTTGAACATGGAGAACATTGCCTGCAATCGTGCAAAGATCTGAGTGGCAGCTAGGGCCTTAACATCCTTGGCAAGGACTCCTTTAACTGACTTGCAATCTGTTCGAAGAGTGAACTCCTGGTTGAGAACGTGAGCTTGGAACTTTTGAATTGCTCGTAGAGCAGCAAGGATCTCCTTCGTCAATTGTAGGGTAATTGGCCTCTGCTTTGTTCCAAGTGCCAGAGGCGAATTGAACTAGTTCCTCAGTACCGCTTGGAGCTAGCTGCTTAAGGATAGCGCCCCAGCCGATTTCTGAAGCGTCGGACTCAATGATCTTGGGGTAAGCTTCGCAAGGAAGGGCGAGTGCTGGAAGACGCTGAACACGGGCCTTTATGCGCTGCACTGCTTCAGTGTGTTGCGGGCCCCAAGGCTCTTGAGAATCTTTTCTGAGACGATTCGAAAAGCGAAAGGAATAGATAGGTCGGCTGCTAGGTCCTGGTAATAGGGAGACAAATAGTTGAGGCAGCCGAAGAAGCGCTGTAGCTGCTTACGGTCACCAATCTTATCAGGGAATCGAGTGGCGAACTCAATCGAGTGCTCTTGCGGGAGAATTTGACCGACGTTGGATCCTTTGACCGAGAAAATCAACGGACCCCTGGAACAGCTTCATTTTCCGAGCTGATAGTGCCATTCCGTAGCGTTCGATGGCCTTTCGAAAGGCTTCGACGTGCTTGATGTGTGACGAGATATCTGGACTGAAGATGAGAACATCGTCGATATAGGCAATGGCAAAACTGTCGAATGGCCGGAGAATTTGATCCATAATGCGCTGAAATTCTGATGGCGCATTTTTCAATCCAAAAGGCATCACATTCCATTCGTAGTGACCCATCGGAACTGTGAAGGCTGTCTTATAGCGATCCTTTTCGGCAATGCGGACTTGCCAAAATCCTGATTTGAGGTCGAATTTGCTGTATATGCAGGATCCGGCGATTCGGTGCAGTAGTGTTTGCGCATTCGGAATTGGATAGCGGATCCACTGGAGGGCCTCGTTAAGAGGTTTGTAGTTGATGACCAGACGTGGCATGCCTCTTTCTCGTTCATTACGGTTGTTGACGTAAAACGCCTGGCAGGCCCAAGGGCTACGGCTTGGACGAATGAGCTTCTTTTCTAGGAGATCATCGAGTTCCCTTTTGTTAAGCTCGCGTCATTTTTCGCTCATCTGTACCGCACGAGCCTTTGATGGAATATCTTGATCTCCAAAACCTTCCTTATAGGGCAGTTCTACCTCCCAGGTGTGGCGCTCCCAGAACGCTGTAGGGTTGAGCGAACAGACTGTTGCTTCGAAACGTTTACGGATCGCCAAGATCTGTCCTTGAATCACGGGATCCTCGACGTTTGTCAATCTGTTTTAGGCGCGGGAGTTCGACCTTAACGTTGGAGAGTGTCTGCTCGATTGCTCGCTTCTGTTCGTGCAGATAGCTAATGCGAGAGGACTGGGGTGGAACCGAGAACGTCAAATCGTACCTCCTTGCCATTGATGAAGCCGATAACTCCATTAGATCGGACCGTCTTTGGTCTTATTGCAGAGAGAAAAGGTGCTCCCAGGAGCACCGGTTGCTCGATCCCAGCTAACAGGACGAAGTCAAACGTGAGCCGTGACTCTCCTTTATGGATTTGTATCTTTCGGGCAACGTAAGGTGTGTCAATGGGATGCCCATCAACCGCACTGACTTCCGGGTTCCCATAAGGACACGGGGACGTCGGTCCTTTCGAAGACAATGGAAATCGGCGCCTGAGTCTAGAACTGCTGTGAGACTGCGCTTCTCTCCCCCAATAGTAAGGAGAATTCGAGTCATCCATTTCTGGGAGCGCGGGCGCTAATGAACAGGCTATCTTGCTTTGTGTCCGATGGTTCGTGTTGATCAGGAACGCTGCGGGGAGTTGGTGCTTCGAAATCGGAAGGGTGGAAGGAGTTATCCCTGAGACACGTTTGTTCCAGACGGCGAATTCTGGATTTGAGATCCTTGCCATCTTCCTGCAACTTTCGAATTTCGTCCTGCAGGGTTTGGATATCGAGGGTCTTCCTGGGAGAGTCGTGGGCCAGCACAAGATCATTTACGGCCTTCATCGAGACAAAATGTGCTGGGTCGACCTGGCGGTTTCGATGATGAACCCTTTGAGAAGAAGAGGCACTCATCATCGAGATGGTGCCCTTTTCTGGGACAGCGGGCTTTTCAGGCCTGTCCTTCTTGACTTTCTTCTCCTTTTCCGGTAGACTGTCGTCGGTGTCGCTTTCGGAACCTGACCATTCGGAGCGGGAGAAATCTGTGTTCGACGGCCATTCTTCCGAGTCGTCATCGTCGTCGAGGTCTCCGGAGATTCTTTCTGCAAGTCCTATTCGCTTGGACTTACAATCTTTTGCAAAGTGTCCGAACTTATTGCATTTGAAACACCGTGTGCGGTTCTGTCTGTCGCCAGACTTCTGGTGTGAACGGCCCGGGCGCCGCTTGTCAGACACCGTCTTGGGTCGTCGTTTCAGTGATCGGCGCCTGCCGAACGAACTGGAGGACTTCTTATGGCGGCGATGGCGGGCTGGCTCATCATCAATTATTCCGAACTGTTTACAGAAACTTGCCTCCCCGAAACATAACCTAGAATCAGATCTTCATTATCTAAACGAACCCGGAACATACCATTGGGAAGTGATTCAGTAATGAAACCTTCATGAATCCATTTTTGTTCTTTCATTCCACCCCTTGAAGTATCAACTAATGGAGGAGGAGTGATATTAAACAACCCGTCTTTCCTCTCTTTTTTCACAAATAAATAGGAAGTTACGGATCAAATTCGGATACCAGAAGGATCACCATATATAACACAAAACTTCTCCTCCAATTCCTTCTAGTCGAGCTTCTCGATCTGTCATTATACCTCTAGAAGTAGAAAGAATGACAATCCCCATTCCACCTAAAATCCTAGGAATTCGTTGATAGTTGGAATAGATTCGTAGACCGGGTCGGCTGATACGCTTTAAAATCAGTCTATATGTTCCTTTCCTATTTCTTCTATGTCGCAGGGTTGAAACCAAGAAAGATTTGTTGTTTTCCCGATGTTTCCTAACGTTTTCAATAAAACCTTCTCTACGAAGTCTTTTAACAACGCTTTCGGTCATATTAGTAGATGCTATTCGAACCGTTCCTTTTTTATCCATGTCGGCATTTCTTATAGAAGTGAATATATCGGCAATAGTGTCCCTACCCATGACGAACTATAATTATTGGTGCCTCCTAGTTTTGATATAATCAACATGTTCCGTTTTTTTTTTATGTTCATTTTTTATTATTTATTTATTAATTATTAAAAGTATATGCGTGAAACACAATCAATCTACTAATTGATCTATTTCAGATACCCTACTATATCATATCATGGTCTCATCTACTAGTATTTATAATACCTCAGGAGCTAATGAGACTCTTTTAGTGAAATTCAACTGTCTCAATTCCCGCTCCAAAAACTCGAGTTCCTTTTTGATTTCCTTCTTGATCAATGACAACTGCTGCATTGTCATCATATCGTATTATCATACCGTTGTCACGTCTGAGTTCTGTACATGTACGTACAATTACAGCTCTGATCACTTCTGATCTTTCGAGAGGCATATTGGGCACTGCTTCTTTGATTACAGCAACAATAACGTCACCAATATGAGCATATCGGTGATTACTAGCTCCTATGATTCGAATACACATCAATTCTCGAGCCCCGCTGTTGTCCGCTACATTCAAATGGGTCTGAGGTTGAATCATATCATTTTTTTTTTTACGAATTCCCGGTGCCCCGATAGATATCCCTTTGAAGATATCCATCCTTGGTTGGCCTCATCAACACCTCATGGGATACCGGTTATCCAATTCAATTCAATGATGCCCAATAACTCCTACTTGAATCAATCCAATGAAAATAGAAAATTCTTATCTGAATCTTATTAAGAAAGATATAACTCATGAATCTTATATAGAATAAAAATGTCTTATGATGACGTTGGGCCTTTGATAGCCAACGACGTTCTTTCTTATAGTGGTGTGTAGTTAGCAGTATGTACGTTGGTGTGGGTTCGTATTCGTTACGAAGCCAACAACAAGGTGTTGGGCCAAACAAGCTCAATAAGCTTATCCTGTTGTTGCGGTTGGTTCGGCGTTGAGCCGCAACCGCTTGTTGATTGACTTTATATAATTATAATGTATAGGTTACTTAACATATTAACTCCCCGCCCGACCGCATTCCACCAAGCACCTGCGGCTGACGATTGCTGTAAAGAGCCGTATACGACTACTGATGAAACCGTATAGCGAAGCACCTAACGCGTTTATCATATATCGCGGTCTATCGAGATTTTGTTGGTGTTCAGTGTACCGTACTGTATCGAAAAGAATGCGCATTGCATTCTATTCTCCCATCAGACGTTTGTGGGAAAAACCCACGCACGCTCGGGCAAGTCTCTCTATTGGTTGGAGAGCAGAACTGTCAAAGAATGCACCAAACCACATGATTGTTCTGGAATGGCTCCTCACTATCGTCGCTCCTTGTGATGCTGCGGAACCATGGCAATTAGGATCTCAAGACGCAGCAACACCTATGATGCAAGGAATTATTGACTTGCATCACGATATCCTGTTCTTCCTCATTCTGATTTTGGTTTTCGTATCACGGATGTTGGTTCGCGTTTTATGGCATTTCTACTATGAATTTCATCCTTTCCCGCAAAGGATTGTTCATGGAACTACTATCGAGATTATTCGGACCATATTTCCTAGTATCATCCCGATGTTCATTGCTATACCATCATTTGCTCTGTTATACTCAATGGACGAGGTAGTAGTAGATCCAGCCATTACTATCAAAGCTATTGGACATCAATGGTATCGGAGTGCGCCTCTTCACGAGGGTGATTTAAGTGCAACGAAATGTACCGGTGGTTCGCGAAGCATCTGGCTTACCGGTAATCTCCCATTCCCGTCGTCGAGAGACTATAAGAACTATAGCATGCCATAAACAGGGAGTTGGGGTGGTTAGACCTATACCCCGAAATGCTCCCAGCATAGGAGCCTATGGTTCCATTCGTCGTTGTTGCTGGAGGTACACATCCCTCTTCTCGGTGTGGAGCGATATACGAGAAATAGATGCTCAGCCTGCAATGTCCGATAACGGCGCTGAAGTAGTCAATCTATCGGCACCACAGCAGTGGCATACAACTTTGGACCTAACGGCCGGCCCCGTCACCTTTCGGAATGGGGGATCCCCGTTGGCAACAACCACGGTAGTAGTTGCGGAACTACTGGGCCGGGAGAGGACAACCTGTTGTTCCTGCTCCTCTTTCTTCGCTTCGGGGACGGAGGTCCTACGGTAGGTAACAGCAGGCACAAGCACTTGACCGAAGGGGACCAGCGCTTCTACTCCTCCACCGAGGAGCCGTTCGCAGCGAGAAGCAAGGGATGTCGTGAACGGTGGGAGGTCACAGAGAATTTACCGAGTGATCCTATGATCGATATAGGATATAGACTCTTTCCTTATTCTTATTATTCTATAAAGAAGATTTTGATTTCGAAAGAAAGACATATACCTCCTATCTATCTCTTCTGGAGATACATCGATCCATGTCGGAGAAATCTCTGGATTCATTGGTTGGTCCAGTCTAGTCTATCCTTTGTCATTCAATAGGGTCTACCGTGACTCCGGGGCAAGACTGGACAATTCTACTCGAGACGTGATCGGTCTGAATGACTTTTTTTTTCTTTTTATGAAAAAAAGATGAGTACGCGCGCGGGAGCGCGATGACTCCGTTTTTCAGCAGAAAAACGTAAGCGACCCAGCTTCAAAACGTATGCGCGGCCGTTGCTTGCTGGCTGAAAAGCCTATTAGTAAAACGCGCGCAGTAGTTTTGAAGCTTCAAAACGATTATGACTATTAAGTCAAAGGCCAACGCGCGCCTTACGTAATAGGGGCTTTTCAGCAAGCTGAAAAGCCGTTGCGCTTTTCAAAGGGCCCCTTTAGGGCCCAGGCCCCTGACTCCATAGCCCCTTCGGGGGGGCGCTGTAGTTTTGAAGCTGGCTCCCGCGCTGCTAAAATGGAAGGGCGCGCTAGCGCACCATTACTATTGACGGGCCGGAACAACCTGCGCGCTTCGGCCCGTCAATAGTGATGGTGCGCGGGAGCAGCGACGCGTAGGCCCCCCCCAAAGCCCCCCCGCGCGCTACGGCTTTTTTGAAGCTGCTTGCTCCTTTCAGGAATGGAATGAATAGGGCCGACTAACTATGTTGTATGTCTCCTTTCCAGTCAGGGGCGAGGGAGTAGTACGAGAAGCGATCGGAATGCCCTAATGCGAGTGACCGAAAGGGTTTCGAGTGGAAGCTCGCACCTCCCCGCCCCGCTCAATCAATCGCGGTATCACCTGGCTCCGGGCTCCGACGATCTGGACCATACTAAAACAAAACCGAAACCACTTCTGATAGACTTGTACTAGAAACTAGC